AAAGAATCCGTTTCTTTGAATAGACTCGAAACAACGAGTAGGTTGTGCATTGACAATACTACAAAGGAATACTTACCCCAACCCTATGATCCTTTCTTGAACGGACCATATCGGAGAACAATAACAAAAACAAAAAGCCTTTCACCTGAAATCAAAAAAACTTCGATAGACAATTTGGAAATCGAAGAAACTTTGACAGACGATTTTATAGACAAAGTTGGGATAAATCGGATTCATAGTATCCTTTTTCCGGATATTCCGGATACTGATTACCAAAAATTGGAAGATCAATTTGATAAAAAACAATTATCAATCGAAATTGTTGATTTATTAACTTTCATCAGTGAATTTGGTAAAAAAAAAGGTAAAAAATCAGAATCGAATTTCATTTCGGGGGCTCTTTCTGTATTTTCAGACGAAAAAGAAGTAAGAATAGACGAAGAGGGAAAAATAGACGAAGAAAAAGGTAAAAAATATTTAGAATATTTAGAAAATAGAATTGAAACTGATACTGATGATGAAAATATTCATGAAAATATTGATGAAGATTCAATACAAGAAATCCGTAAAAAAGCGTCTCGATGGATATACAATTCAACCAGCGAGTTGGACCAAGCATATGGAGAACAGGAAAAAAAGGAACCAATCTATAATGAAATTCGCTCAAGAGACGCCAAACGTGTAATAGTTCTGACAAAAGAGAAGCAGCAGCCTGATGATGATGAAACAGAGGAACCAACCGATATAGACAAGATAATCTTTCCAGAACGTGAAGATTATCGCCGAAACCTAATCTGGGGTTCTATACGTGCTCAAAGACGTAAAATAGTTAATTGGAAAACGTTTCAAGGACGTGGGCATTCCCCTCTTTTTCTTGACAGAATAAAAAACTTACGTAATTATTTTGTTGATTTCTTTCTTGATATTGTTGATTCCTTTGAAAAAATTTTGAGAATTATTAGAAATTTGCTAATTTTGCTAATAAAGCCAATAAGTAAAAGGTTAGCATTCAAAATTTTAGAACAGAGAGAAGAGCAGCAAACAAATAGAGAAGAAAAAAAAAACAGAAAGAAAGACGAAAAAAATGAAGAAAATAAAAAAACTGAGGAAAATAAAAAAACTAAGAAAAAGAAAAAAACTGAGGCGGAAGTGGATCGAGCGCAACGAATATGGATATCCGAGTTCTGGACAATCATTGAATATGCGCAAGAAGCGAGAGGTTGCTTATTACTAACTCAGTCTTTTATTAGAAGAAAGATTCTAATACCTTCATTGATAATAGTGAAAAATATTGGACGTATGTTACTATTTCAACGTCCTGAATGGTATGAAGATTTAGAGGACTGGAAAAAGGAGTCACATGTTAGATGTACCTATGAGGGTCTTCCATTATCCGAAACAGACTTTCCGGAAGATTGGTTGGAAGAGGGTATTCAGATAAAAATCTTATTTCCTTTCCGTCTGAAACCTTGGCACGTACCTAAAGATAAAAATCGAAAAAAAGAAGAAGCAGAAAAAGTGGATTTTTGTTTTTTAACAGTTTATGGAACTGAAACCTACCTTCCTTTTGGTCGTTCCCGAATACCACCCGCCATTGTTGAGTCCTTTTTTAAACCTATTTTTCGGGAACTCAAGAGAAAAATGAGAAATTGCAAAAAGAAGATTTTTCAACTTGTAAAAATGCTTTTTCAAAAAGTGAAAGGAAAAACAAAATTCCTTCCAGAAGTTGCACTAAAAGTTGCACGAAAAGTTTCAACTTTTGCAACAAAATGGGTTCGCAAAAGTATCATTTTGTGGAAAAAGATAAGAGAAGGTTTGAAAAAAATACAAGAACTCCCCAAAAAAGTAAAAGTCAAAAAAGTCAAAAAAGTAATAGAATTCTTAAAAACAAATCCAAATTTCTTATTATTTCGATCAAAACAATCAAGAGAGGTAGAAGTATATGAATCAAGTGAAACTAAAAAAGAAAGAGATCCCATAACCAGCAATCAGATGATTCCTGATCAAATTTCATCTCCAAGTTCGACAAATTCAGAAAAAAAAATGAAGGATCTTACTAATAGAGCAAATAAAGCTAGAAATGAAATCGAAAGAATTAGAAAAGAGAAAAAAAAAAAAAAGATGAGTCTTAAGAAAACAAGTTCTAATGCTAAAAGATTGCAAAGAATAAAGGGTCGATTAATCCGTAAATTACCCGTTTATTTGAAATTATTCATTCAAAGAATATACACAGGTATTTTTTTCTCTATCATTAATATTCGCAGAATGAGTCAAAAATTATTTCTTGAATCAAGAAAAAAAATTCGAAATAAATTCATTCAAGATCAAGAAATAAATAGAAAAGACCTAACTCCTTTTATTTATACTATAAAAAATATAAAAGAGTCCCTTTATACTAATAATAGTAAGAAAAATTCACATATTTTTTATGACTTGTCCTACTTGTCACAAGCATATGTATTTTACAAATTATCACAAATCCAAGTTAGTAATTTGGATAAATTAAAATCAGTTCTTCAATATCAAGGAATCCCTTTTTTTCTTAGGTCTGAAATAAAGGATTCTTTGAAAACACAAGGAATAGTTCATTCTAAATTAAGGGATAAGAGACTTCCGAGTTCGGAAATGAATCAATGGAAAAACTGGTTAAGAGGGCATTATCAATACGATTTATCTAAGACCAGATGGTCTAGATTAATACCACAACGATGGCGAAATAGAGTTCATCGTATGGTTAAAAGGAAAAATTTCAACAAAAGGAATTTATATGAAAAATATGAAAAAGATCAATTAATTGATTACAAAAAAGAAAATATTTGTGAAGTCTCGAATCAAAATAGAAAAGATGATAATTTTATCAAATACTGTAAATATGATCTTTTATCATATAAATCTATTAATTCTGAAAATAAAAAGGACTTCTTAATTTCTAGATCGCCGTTTGATAAGCTTTCTTTTAATTCCAACACAGCTCTTTTTGATCTGTTGATGGATATGGCGGGGGAGATCTATATCAACAATATCAATAATTTTACAGGAACAGGCGATATTCCATATACGGAAAAAACTCCCGATAGAAAATATTTTGATTGGAAAATGATCCATTTTATTACACAAAAAGTCGATATTGAGAACTGGATCACGGTCGATGTCAATAGGAATCAAAAAGACAATAGGAATCAAAAGACTCCGATTTTGACTATTTTTACTAATAGTTATGTTAGTAATTATTTTCAAATAATTTATAAAATTGATAAAAAAACTAAAGAAAAAATTTTGAATTTGGATTTTATTAGGATTCCAGAAATGAATCCATCAAACTCCTCCAAAGGATTTTTGGATTGGATGGGGATGAATGAAAAACGTCCCATATTGAAGATGGGTTTTGATTTCTTCCCAGAATTAGTCTTACTTTATAATGTATATAAAACGAAACCTTGGCTTATACCAAGAAAATTACTTCTTTTAGATTTGAATAATAATGAAATTGATGCAGATAATAATGAAATTAATGCAGATAACAAAAAGAATGAAAAAAAAGAAGAAAAAAAAAAAGAAAAAAAAGAAGAAGAAAAAAAAGAAGAAGAAAAAAAAGAAGAAAAAAATCAAACCACAAGCAAAGGGGATCCTGAACCCGTTCCTTCAAACGAAGAAAAAGATATTCAAAAACAAGAAGATTCTGCGGAATCGACCACGAAAAAAGGTAATAGTAAAAAGCAAAGAAGAGAAGAAATGGATGCGGCCTTAAGACGTTATTTTCATTTTCAATTGGACTGGCACCGGGACTTCGGTCCAGATGCACATCAAAAAATCGAGGGAAATTGGGAGGTATATTCTTTGCTGTATAGACTATTCGAAGATGAAGATCCAAATCCAAGAAAAGGAAAAGCAAGAGATCCACTAAGCATGCTTCGATCCTCGATTTACAGTGGAGAACTGTCTTGTGATCTACTGCTAACGTCGGCTTGTAAGATTGAAGATTTGAGAGTATTGCTGAAAAGGAAAGAGGGAATGTTTATTATCGAACCCATTCGCCGGTTTAGAAAAAAGAACGGGCAGTTTATTATGTATCAAACCATCGGTATTTCATTGGTTCATAATAATACGCACGAACTTTATCAAAAATACCGAGAAAAAAGATATGGTTCTAAGACGAATTTTGATGAATCTATTCCACCACATGAAAGAATAACAAGAAATGATGAAAGAATACCAACAAATGATGAAGATGAAAGAAGGAACAAAAGACTAACAAGAAATTATGAAAGAATAAGAAGAAATGCAGACAAAAATCATTTGGATTTGCTTGTTCCGGAAAATATTTTCTCATTTAGGCGTCGTAGAAAATTAAGAATTCTAAACTGTTTGAATTCAAAGAATAGGAATGATGTAGATAGAAATCCTGTATTTTGCAACGAGAAGAATAGCAGCCAAGACCTTGATAGAGAGAAAAATCTATTAATGAAATTGAAGTTTTTTCTTTGGCCTAATTATCGATTGGAAGATTTAGCTTGTATGAATCGCTATTGGTTTGATACCAATAATGGCAGTCGTTTCAGTATGTTAAGGATACGTTTGTATCCACGATTGAAAATTCGTTGATAGTCTATTTTTCCTATATATCCTATTTCCTATATATCCTATTCTAGTTCTAGTAGAGGATATATAGGATATATGACATATGACAATGAATATATCAATTCAATCTAGAAATGAATCATATCGATTTTTATCGAAAATCACGACAATTTCAACTGAAAAATACTATGCAAAATAAAGAAAAATAAAGACCTAATAAAAATATTGATAGAGAGGATAAATAGAAGAAAAGATAAGAAGATATGCGCCCACCCCCTACATATTTAATACCTTCTGCTAAAAAGAAACTCAAAATACCAACCCCGTTCGTAATTCCATCAACGGCTCGTCGATCAAAAAACTGAGCCAATAGGGATAATCCTCGTAAGGTCTCTATTAAAGATGTTGTATAAAATGTATCT